AGCATTTGCCAATAAGTAATTTATATGAATCATTAATATTTCTTTCGTGGGGTTTTTCCCTTATTCCTATAGTTCCATATTTTAAAAAACATAAAAATTTTGTAAGCGTAATAACCGCGACAAGTACTTTTTTTATACAAGGCTTTGCTACTTCGGGTTTTTTAATTAACATGCATCAATCCGAAATCTTAGTACCAGCTCTCCAATCTCAGTGGTTAATGATGCACGTAAGTATGATGGTATTGGGCTATGCAGCTCTTTTATGTGGATCATTATTATCAATAGCACTGCTAGTAATTACATTTCAAAAAATCATAAGAATTGTTGATAAAAGCAATGATTTAAATTTATTAAATCATTTATTTTCGTTTGGTGAGATCCAATATATACCGGAAAGAGTCAGTATTTTAAGAAATACTTCAACTCTTTCTGTGAGAAATTATTACAGATTTCAATTGATTCAACAATTAGATCATTGGGGTTATCGTATTCTTAGTATAGGGTTTATCTTGTTAACCATAGGTATCCTTTCAGGAGCGGTCTGGGCTAATGAAGCGTGGGGATCATATTGGAGTTGGGACCCAAAAGAAACTTGGGCATTTATTACTTGGACCATATTTGCCATTTATTTCCATACTCGAACAAATAAAAATTTTAAAGGTTTAAATTCCGCAATTATCGCTTCTATCGGTTTTGTTATAATTTGGATATGCTATTTAGGGGTTAATTTATTAGGAATAGGACTACATAGTTATGGTTCCTTTATATTAAATTAACATCTAATTGAATTGAAAAAAAAAGACCAAATACAATTATAAGACAGCCTAGCATATATATAACTTAGAATAAGTTGTTGAGAACTTTTTGAATCCTTATATTACCTGATTCAAAAAGTTCTCACAAATGCCACACATATTTGGTTACAATTCAATTGATTTTTGAATTTAAAATGAAAAAAATACTTTTTTTTCATTGTACCAAAGATTTTGAAGTTTTCAAAATCATAAGAATGCTTTTTAATTTTTTTTATTTATAAAAAACTACCTATAAAAAAAATTTGATAGAATAGTGTCAACCTTGTCAACTGATAATGAGAAAACAAAATCCGGATAAATACCAATACTTATTACAGGCAGAAGGATAGAGATCAAAACAAATAACTCACGGGGTCCAGAATCCAAATAGTTTGGGGCATTAAACAGCTTGTATCCATAGAACATCTGACGTAACATCGATAATAAATAAATAGGAGTTAATATAATCCCAACTGCCATTACAAAAGTAATTAGTATTTTTGGCATTAAAAGGTATTTTTGGTCTGTAATTATTCCCAAAAATACTATTAATTCCGAAAAAAAACCGCTCATGCCTGGTAATGCCAGGGAAGCTAGTGATAAGATACTGAACATCGTGAATATTTTTGGCATTAGGGTAGCCATTCCACCCATTTCGTCAAGATAAACAAGACGTATTCTATCATAACTCGTTCCCGCCAAGAAAAAAAGTGCAGCGCCAATAAACCCATGTGATATTATTTGCAAAACGGCCCCATTGAGTCCCATTTCACTTATAGAGCAAATTCCTACAATTATAAAACCCATATGAGATACAGACGAATAGGCTATTCGTTTTTTTAAATTTTGTTGACCAGAAGATGTTGAAGCTGCATAGATTATTTGCATTGCGCCCACTATTATCAACCAAGGAGAAAAAGTAGAATGGGCATGGGGTAATAATTCCATATTGATCCGAACCAATCCATACGCTCCCATTTTTAATAAGATTCCGGCTAGAAGCATACAAGTACTGTAGTGTGCTTCTCCATGAGTGTCCGGTAACCATGTATGTAAAGGTATAATCGGCGATTTGACAGCAAAAGCAATAAGAAATCCAATATAGAATAGTATTTCCAGAGCTACAGGATATGATTGATTGGCTGATGTTTCAAAATTGAATGTTGCTTCATTGGAAGCATATAAAGCGATACCTAAGGCTCCTATTAATAAAAAAGCGGAACCTCCTGCAGTATACAATATAAACTTTGTAGCTGAATACAGACGTTTCTTCCCCCCCCACATAGATAGAAGTAGATAAACAGGAATTAATTCTAACTCCCACATAATGAAAAAAAGTAGCAGATCTTGCGAAGAAAATAATCCTATTTGCCCACTATACATTGCTAACATCAAAAAATGGAATAATCGGGAATCCCGAGTAACTGGCCAAGCCGCTAAAGTAGCTAAAGTGGTTATAAAACCTGTCAGTAAAATAGGCCCTAACGAAAGTCCATCTATTCCCAATCTCCAATAAAAATCAAAACAATTGATCCATTTATAATCTTCTGTTAATTGGATTAATGGATCGTCCAATTGAAAATAATAAAAGAATGCATAGGTCATTAAAAGGAGTTCTAAGATAGAAATACATATAGTATACCATCTAATTACCTTATTTCCTCGATGAGGGAAAAAGAAAATTAAGGAACCTGCGGATATCGGTAAAACTACAAATATTGTTAACCAAGGAAAAGAATTCGTGGTAAAGACAAGATACATTTGGACTAGAAAAAACCCGTGCTCGAAAACTTAATATATTTTTTTATTTTTTTTTCAAGTACGGGTTTTTGGCGGTAAACAAAAAATCAAATGTATTCAAGTGGGCTTTTCTAGAAAGTATCAATACGCTAGACCCATGCTTCGAGTTGTTTCATGCCATAAATAAACTCGAACACTCAAGAAATCCGTTGGACAGGCGGATTCACATCTCTTACAACCGACACAGTCCTCTGTTCTGGGAGCAGAGGCGATTTGCTTAGCTTTACATCCGTCCCAAGGTATCATTTCTAATACATCAGTGGGACAAGCCCGGACACATTGAGTACACCCTATACATGTATCATAAATCTTTACTGAATGTGACATTGGATCTATAATTTTTTTGAACGTGATAAATTTTCGATCTAGTAAATTTCTAAACGAATCATATTCATATATTTAAACACCAGATGAATCAATGATTTACCAGAATTTTTTTATATTTAATTCCGGGTGGACTCATTCGCATTGCTTATTAGACAGAGTTAAGATACTTTACTTTAATTCATTACGTTTTACCAAACAGCCTGGATACGTTACATATCATATATGTGAATTCAAATTGATGAATATTCTATTTTATATGATTAATACTACTTATTTATTTAACAAATTTGATTGATTGATAGAGATTGATTTTCTATTACGATAAATTGACGACACTATAGCCGGACCAATAGCTGCTTCAGCGGCTGCAATAGATATAACAAAAATTGAGAAAATATTTCCTTTTAATTGGCGACTATCAAAAAAGTCTGAAAATATTACGAAATTTATATTAATGGCATTCAATATAAGTTCAAGACACATAAGAGCTCTAACCATATTTCGACTTGTGATCAATCCATAAATGCCGATAGAAAATAAATAAGCACTCAAAACAAGCACATGTTCAAGCATCATCGACTCACTCCTTTTCGATTTATTTCAATATAAATTGAATATAAACAACAATTCAACATCAACATATTGGATTGCCTAGAATAAGACTATCACAAGTACAGAAAAAGATATATTGGTAATAAATAGATCGAATAAAAGAATTTATACATCAATCGTTTTCAAATAGAATTGTAAAGAAAATAGATGTGATAAATTAGAACAAAGTTGAATTTTGATTACGATTGCTAATTCTAAAGATTTATTACTGACGAGCCACAGCAATCGCACCTATCAAAGCAACTAACAGAATTATTGAAATGAATTCAAATGAAAGAAAAAAATCTGTTGATAAATGAATTCCGAGTTGTTGACTATTACTTATCAAATCTTGCTCTATAATCTGGTTTGCTTTTGTAGTCCAAATAATCCCGTACCACGACGTATCCAGAATAATAGTAATTAGTAAAACAAAAATACTTGTACAAACTAAAGAAGTAACCCCATTCCCAACAGTCCAAAGATTAAAATCTTTGTAATCTTCTGAACCATTCATGAACATCACAGCAAATAGAATTAAAACATTTATAGCTCCTACATAAATAAGAAGCTGTGCAGCAGCTACAAAATAAGAATTTGATAAAATGTAGAATAAAGATATACAAACAAGAAGGAATCCCAATGAAAAAGCAGAATAAATTGGGTTGGTAAGTAATACCACTCCGAGACCTCCTAATATAAGACCTAATCCCAGAAAGACTAAAAGAAAATCATATATTGGTTCAGATAAATCCATTGTATGTAAAATAAAAGATAAAACAATCGAATTCGTTATTTTTTCATGACCTTGTTGATCCGACCAGGAAAACCTTATTTATCTTATTTATAATGGGTTTCTATAGTTGAATTCAACCCTAAGGGATATGTGGAAATTACTACAGAAATACAACTGTTGGACTAATCTCATTCTTTATTCTTTCTCGAAAAAGATAATTCAACACTCTAATTTGACTCTAATTTGAATTTAGAAAAAAAAATTATAGCTATATTAAGAGATTTTCAATTCAAATTAAGCCGCAATATTATTCTTAAATCAAATTTAGTAATTAAAAATTGTTCTTTAATCAAAAATCAAAGGGGGTTTGCCCACTTTTTTGAGGTGAATTCGAAATCGTGCGAATTGTATAATCGTTAATTACTGACATTGGTAAACGACCTAAAGCAATTTGATTATAATTCAATGCATGACGATTATAAGTAGAAAGCTCATACTCTTCAGTCATTGATAAACAATTTGTTGGACAATACTCAACACAGTTACCACAAAATATACAGATTCCAAAATCAATACTGTAATTAAGTAACCGCTTCTTTCGAATGTCAGTTTCCAATTTCCAATCAACAACAGGTAGATTTATAGGACAGACACGAACACATACTTCACAAGCAATGCATTTATCAAATTCAAAATGGATTCGACCGCGAAAACGTTCCGAGGTTATTAATTTTTCATAAGGATATTGAATAGTTACAGGTAAACGATTTGCGTGGGATAAAGTAATCGTGAAACTTTGACCAATGTACCTTGCAGCTCGTATAGTTTGTTGACCATAATTCATGAACCCAGTTATCATGGGGAACATATCGCAAATCTCTATGAATAATTTTATGTTTGTTTCGTTCTCTTGTTTGAGTCAAGTCGTAAATATAGAAAAATATTACTCTATAGCGAAAGGAGTTGGAAAGAGGTTGTTACTAATAGATTACCGAGAGAAATAGGTAAAAGAAATTTCCATCCAAGATTTAATAGTTGGTCCATTCTTAGTCTAGGTAAAGTCCATCTTGTTGTGATAGAAAGGAACAAAAATAGATATGTTTTAACCAATGTAATAATGATATCCATTGTTGTTCCAAAGACTCCACCTACCTTTTTTATTTCAAAAAACTCAGGAACAAATATGTACGGAATAGAGATATTCCAACCACCCAAGTAAAGAACTGTTACAAATAATGAAGAAACTAATAAATTTAGATAGGAAGCAATATAAAACAAACCAAATTTGATACCCGAATATTCGGTTTGATAACCTGCTACTAATTCTTCTTCTGCTTCTGGCAAATCAAAAGGTAATCTTTCACATTCTGCTAGGGAAGAAATGAAAAAAATGATAAACCCTATAGGTTGGCGCCACAAATTCCATCCCAAAAAGCCATATTTTGATTGTGCCTCAACTATATCAACTGTACTTGAACTGTTAGATAATCATAGTCGTTGATAACATCACTGTTCTCATCGCTATTTCAGAACCGTACGTGAGATTTTTATCTCATACGGCTCCTCGAAGGCCATAAATAAATCTAAGGAACGGATATCGTCTTATTTTATCTTGATATATTTGTAAGATAGATAGGACAAAATCTATCGAACGTTCCAAAATTCGACCAATGAAATTCTGTCTGTTATAATATTAAAAAAAAATACGTCTGAATTCATCTCATCTTTTAAGAATTTCAATTTTTCTTTTTTGAGCAATAACTTAAATAATTAATTCAATAAAATACTCCTTGTATAAGTGTCAATAGATATTTCAACTCATCGTTTTCTTTTTATTATTTATTACGAAAAGATTTTTTCTATTACGAATAAGGGTTAGGCATTCCATTAGTTGATGAATTATGGCATGAGTTCAATTTCGATGATCGATTTATATAAATATGACTATAGAAAAAGAAAAGAAAGAGTAAAAAAAAGATCTTTTTTTTATTGTAATTAGATTCTTTTTTTGTTCCTAGTCTTATTTCTTCAAAAAAAGGAAAGGATTATTTCGTTCCTGATAGTTAGTTTTTAATCAGTTGATGGGAGCATACTCAAGATCGGAATTGTGAGGAGTACTGCCGAATCATTTCTACCAATTTAAAGCCCCAAGTAATATTCTTTTTCTATTATTTCGATTATGTGGAAATACCTTTTTGATAATTAAAATAATCTCTATTACTAATCCTTTGTGTATTTTTGTGTTCCTAACCATCTACTTATTTTTTTGCTCAAAAATCGTCTGTTAGCATTATGGTAATACATATAAATGATAGTAAAAACTCAATAAGGTTGATTCTTTTGAGCCCGCTTCAAGCCCGGATGATTAATCAACCAATCTTGGGGCAAAAAATATTGTTTTCTTATGTTTATTGTTTATTTCTGTTTTACTCTTGTACATAGAAAATGAGTTTCAATTTTTTTACGGCAAATTTAGAAGCTGTTTTCTTTCACCCATATAACTATCCAGTTTAGTTCATCAATCCAAATAATGAATAAAAAATGGAAGATATCTAGTCAATTAATTTTTCTATTTTCCTAAACAGATAAATAGAAATATAGAAAATCTTTTCTTTCAACGAATCGCACGTAGAGATATGGATAATACACAGAGGGTTAATGGTATTTCATAACTAATCGATTGAGCGGCAGCTCGCAGACCACCTAAAAAGGAATATTTATTATTTGATCCATATCCTGACATAAGAAGCCCCAAGGGGGCAATACTTGAAATAGCAATCCATAAAAAAACACCCATATTTAGATTCGCTAAAACAAGGTGATAACCAAAAGGAATTACTGAATAGCTTAATAAAGTTGATATGACTGCTATAGATGGCCCGATATTAAATAAAAGAGTATCGCCTCTTGATGGAAAAAGATTTTCTTTAAAAAGTAGTTTTGTCCCATCAGCTAAAGCTTGAAGAACTCCCAAAGGACCAGCATATTCAGGTCCAATACGTTGTTGTATCCCTGCAGATATTTCTCTTTCTAACCATACAATTACTAGTATGCCTATCGTGATTCCCAATACAAGAATAAAAATAGGAACAAGCATCCACAAAATTCCATAGACCTCGTTTAAGGATTCCAATCCGGAAAAAGAATTGATAGTTTGTACTTCGGTTGTCTCAATTATCATTTTAACGATCAACTTCTCCCATAATGATATCTATACTCCCTAGTATTGTCATAATATCAGCCAATTTCATTCTTTTAACTAATTGAGGAAGAGTTTGCAAATTGATAAAACCCGGGGGGCGAATTTTCCATCTCCAAGGAAAAGCGCTTTGATCTCCTATCAGGAAAATTCCCAATTCTCCTTTTGGAGCTTCAACTCTCATATAAAGTTCTTGTTTCGGCAATTCAAACGTAGGCGAAGTTTTTTTACTAATGAATCGGTAGTCAAAATGGTTCCAATCGGGATCTCTTTCTTTATCAAAATATCGGATTTCTAAATTTTCATAAGGTCCCCCCGGAATTCCTTCCAAAGTCTGTTGAATAATTTTTATGGATTCCGTCATTTCAGCAATTCGGACTAAATAACGCGCTAACGAATCCCCCTCTTTTTGCCACTGGATTTCCCAATCAAATTCGTCATAACACTCATAATGATCAACTTTGCGAAGATCCCATTGTACGCCGGAAGCTCGTAACATAGGTCCCGATAAACCCCAATTTATTGCTTCCCCTGTACCAATAATACCTATTCCTTCAACTCGTTCTAAAAAAATAGGATTACGCGTAATAAGTTTTTGATATTCAGCAACTCTTGTTAAAAAATAATCGCAGAAATCCAAACATTTATCTAACCAACCATAAGGTAGATCAGCCGCTACTCCTCCGATACGGAAAAAATTATGCATCATTCTCATACCGGTGGCAGCTTCGAATAAATCATATATTAACTCTCTTTCTCGAAAAATATAGAAGAAGGGAGTCTGTGTACCAATATCTGCCATAAAGGGGCCAAGCCATAACAGATGAGAAGCTATACGACTCAACTCCAACAAAATTACTCTGATATAACTGGCTCTTTTAGGTACTTGAATATTTCCCAAATGTTCTGGTCCGTTTACTGTTATTGCTTCTGTGAACATAGTAGCTAAATAATCCCAACGTGTTACATAAGGCAAATATTGTATAATTGTTCGGTTTTCCGCAATTTTTTCCATTCCTCTGTGTAAATAACCTAATATGGGTTCACAGTCAATAACATCTTCCCCGTCTAGAGTAAGTATGAGTCGCAGAACACCATGCATTGACGGGTGTTGTGGACCCATATTGACTATCATGAAGTCATTTTTTGTTGTCGGTACATTCATAGGGGTTTCCTCGATTCATTCTTGCATGAATTACTGAAAACGAAAAGAAGTTCATAAAAATTCAAGATCTGATAAATCAACTAATAAAATAATAATAAAAAAAGACTCTTCAAATTAACGAATTTTTGATTCCCGAATATCTAAACGGCCAATTAATTCTTTATAACGTACTCTATTTTTCTTTGCCAAATAAGACAATAGTCGTTGGCGTTTTCCTAGAAGTTTCCGTAAACCCCTTTGAGATAAATAGTCTTTTCTATGCAATTTCAAATGGAAAGTAAGTCCTCGTATCTTATTAGTAAAACTTATTATTTGAAATTCAACGGATCCCTCCTTTTCTTCTTTGTCGTCTTGTGAAATAATTGAAATGAATGAAGTTTTTACCATAAAATGAAATCCCCCTCTCTTTTTAATTTTAAGATAATTTTATTGATCAGTAATAATAAATAACGAGATATTAAATAATAATGTTAGTTCATTTTAATATGACAAATATACCTTTACTGAATTTTCAATCGTGGATATATCTGTATCCTTATAATACTAAATCGACTGGCATTATTGGTATCAAACCAATAACGATTTATACAAGCTAAATCTTCTAATCGATAGTTGGGCCAAAGAAAAAGCTTTAATTTAATTAATTTATTTCTATCTTTATTATCACTATCAAAATGTTTGCTTTTATCTACAATGTGATCACAGCTCTTTACGCTAGTACCGTTGAAATTTTTGGCATTTATATTAATATCTTTTTTATTTTTTGAATTCAAAGAAATTAGAATTCTCAATTCTCTACGATGTTTAGGGGATAAAAGGTTTTCAAGAACAAATAAATCATAATCATTTTTGTCCCCATTTCCAGTTATCTTTTGATGTCTTTCAATAGTAGATTCATCTAAATTCTTTTTATCAACAAAATTTTGCTCTCTGTATCTTTGATTAATTTGCTGTTTGCTCTTATGAATCAATAAAGGACTTATGGTTTGATACATAATAGATTTTCCATCATTTTTTACCGACAGACGGGTTGGTTCGATAATCAATATTCCCCCTTTTATCAATTCTATAAAAATTAAATTTTTCTGAATCGTCAGAATATCTAAACTCAATTCCCCTCTTTGAATAGAGGATATAAAAATTTCTCGTGGATTTGCCAGTCTAAGCAAGAGACAATATACTTTGATATTATTGATTAGTTTTTTATTTAAAGAACCATCCCACCGTAATTGAAAGCCTAAATACCTTTTTTTGAAGAAATTAAGTTTTGCTTCCTTATTCCTTTTGGATTTACCTTTTTTCATGTCTGATCCTGCATATTCTTCTTTAACATCATTTTCTCGATTTGCAAAAATTGATCTAAGATCCGCTTGGTCTTTTGATTCTTTTTGTTCATGGTTTCGATTCTCTAATTCAATAGATTTTTTTTCATTTGATGATAGAGATATAAAAATATTTTTATTGTTCTTTCCGTTTATTTTTTTCTTTTTATTGTGACTAACATTTGCATTTTCATTCAACTTGAAATTGAAAAGAAGTAAATTTATTGGTACTGCCCATGGTTTTTTCTTATATACGTTGTAAAGTATCACAAATTTTGGAAAGAACCAACGTTCTAGTTCTAAATTTGATATGGGATTTTTTAGTATTTCGTCATCGTCATTCATTCCCATCCAATCAAAAGGGTTTTTTTTTTTATTGGATGAATTAACTTCTTGATTTGGGCAAATCCTAAGAAAAAAAAGATCTTTATTATCAAATTTATCAATTATTTGATGTAGATTATTTACAGTCTTAGTATTGTTTTTTGTTCTAGTATTGATCCAAGACTCAATATTGGCCTTCTTTCTAAGACAAAAATGGAAAATTCTCCAATCAAAATATTTTCTATCCGGGTTTTTCTCCATATTGATAATATCATCTTTTCCTAGATAATTGTTGATAGAGATACCTCCCAACATATCAAATACTTTGCTTTTTTTTTTATTTGTCTTGTAATTAAAAGAAATTTCTTGCTTATTATTGACTTGTAATGGTAATCGATAAATGGATGAGTCTTTCTTATCTTCAGAATTAATAAATTGATACGAAAAAAGATTAAATTTATAGTATTTTTGAAATTTTTCTTTTCGTTTTTGGTTCGGTAATGAATCTACTTCAAAACTTTTTTGTTTTTCGTAATGAATTACTTGGTCTTTTTTATATAAGTTCCATTTGTTTAAATCTTTTTTTTGAACTATACCTCGCTCAGTGATTCTAATTCGCCGTTTTTGTGGCATTAATTTGTACCAGTAAATTTGAGATAAATTATATTTATATTGATAATGGCTCTTTAACCAGTTTTTCCATTGATTCATTACAGAATTTATAAACCTAAAGTTTGTATCTTTTAATTTTGATTGAAATAATCCTTGGGCTCCAAAATAACCTTTTATTTCATTTTTCAGAAAGGGAAATGCTTCGTGATATTGAAGGACAAATCGTAATTTATATAAGTTAATAACTTGAGTTTGTGATAATTTAAAAAATACATATGCTTGTGACAAAGAGGCTGTGTCAGAAAAAATATGTAAATTATTATTAATAAGACTACCATTACTATAATTAAATGACTTTTTTATAATTGAAATAAAATGAATTTGATTTTTATTTGTTTTATCAATTCTGTTAGGATTTTCTTTATTGTTGTAAATGTATTTATTAATAGTTTTTCTTGTTGATTCAAAAAAAAACTGTATATTAATCCTCAGAATCTTAATGATAACTAGAAGAATATTTATATATATTCTTTCAATCAAAATTTTTGTAAAAAAAGATGATTTATGCACTAATTGAGCATTGCTTCGCTGTAATATCCGCGAAATATTTTTTAATGATTTTAAGCTTTTAGCATTGGAACTTAGTTTGTTACGACTAATATTTATCTTTGATATTATAACACCTTTTCTCTTTTCTTTTGTAATTTTTTCTATTTGATTTCTGATTGTCTTTGTTCTGACATTCAGATCTTTCATTTTTTTTTTTTTCAATGAATGATTTATCCAATCCATAGTTGGAATGGACCTTTTATGGCTCGTTTGAGTAACGGTTGTCAAATCTTTTTCCTTTTTAGTTTCACTCAATTCATATATTTCTCTAAATCCAAATAGTGGGCTTTTTGATTTTGAAAGTTTATTTATTTTTTCTTTTAAAATTGTTAAACCCAGAAAACTATTTTTTTGAAACTTTAGAATTTGTTTTCTAAATTTTTGAAAGATAGGTTCAAAAGGGGAAAGTCCTTTTTTTGGAGAACCAAAAGGAAACTCAGTTTCCATTCCAAAAACTGTTAAAAAACAAAAATCATTTTTTTGTCTTTTCTTTTTCATTTCATTTTTATGGAGAAATTTTATCTTCGATTTGTGCCAAGGTTTTAGACGAAAAGGAAATAAGATCTTTATTTGAATACCGTCCGTTAACCAGTTTTTAGGGAATTCTGTTTCTGATAATTGAACTCCATTATAGGTGCATTTCACATGCATTTCTCTTTTCCAATCCTTTAAATCCTCGGACCATTCGGGAAGTTGAAATACTAACATACGAATGGTATTTTTGGCTATTATTAATGAAGGTAATAGAATATATTTTCTAAGAATTGATTGGATTACTAAAAGACTACCTCTTATTATTTGAGCAAAAAAAATGTTATCCCAGGTTTCAGCTAGTTCTACCCGAACCTTTTCCTCTCTTTTGTCTTTTTCTCTTTTTGTTTGGTTCTCTTCCTTTTTCTCATTTTCCTTTGTTTTGTCTTCTGTATAAGTATAATCTGAAATTGCAAATTCTGTATTTTTACATATCCAATTTCTAAACACGATTTTTATGAGTTCGGAAATATCAAAAGAAAAAAGAAGA